ATGCATTACATTAATTCGATTCATTCAATTTTATTATTAAATATAAAAAAATTGAATTTTTCTAATTTTAGAATATTAAAGATTATAACGATTTAAAGTAAAAGCGGGTAGCGGGAATCGAACCCGCATCGTTAGCTTGGAAGGCTAGGGGTTATAGTCGACGTTGATTCATCATTTTTAACGTCTCTAATTCAAAACTGAACGTGAAACTTTGGTTTCATTCGGCTCCTTTATGGAAGATGGATAAATTCCCAGATTCAGACATGAACGAAATAAAAAAATCCGACCCATAACGTCTATGTCAGCTTTTCTGTCTGAATCTATTCAGAACAACCCGCTTTCTAGACGATCCCTATAGAAAAGAGGAGGGTTATATTCTAACAATCTTTCTAGTTACTTCGTTCTCTACTTCTATTTGAAAGAATCCTTAGGAAAAGCATTTTGTTTCCACCGAGCTAAAACAATTTCTCGATGTCTTTAGTAAACCAAAGACATTGTTTAATAGCTGTTTTGCTTCAATTTCCCCTATATAAATTTTCAATTATATAAATTGAAAATTGAAGATTTAGTTACGATTAGAAATACACTTTTTATCTTTATCCATGGGTCCTTTACTCATACTCATTCAATTGGAAGTATTGATCCAATAAAAAAAAATTATGTTTCGTAATCTCATAATCCAATTTTTCAATTTTAAATTGATTCTTGGATACAAATCACGAGAATGTATATTCTTCCTCGAATTTTTCATTGAGAGGTAAAGGATTCAATCCTTTTAAGAACTAAAGTTTTTGTTCGGAATGAATATATGAATATTAATCAAACCGAAAGACCCTTTAACTATATAGGGGGTTATAGAACGAATCACACTTTTACCACTAAACTATACCCGCTACAATCCGATTATTGTATATAAATGGACCTTTTGTCGACCCTAATCAAAAGTAAAACAAAAGATCAGAAAAAAATCATGAAAACGAGAGCGTTTACGTGTTGTATCAGAGGACCTAATGGGATTAGGAAAAGAGGATTCATTTAATTTAAATAACTAAATACCAAGTGTTTTTTTGCCCGAGGTTTTTGACCTATACGTCTCGAACTTAAGCCATAACACAAAAATGGATTGTGTCAAGAAACGACAGTTCCCTTTTTCTTATTTAAACTGGAATAAAAGGACTAACTAAGAAAGAAACGGCACTTTGATTCGATATCATTTGATTCTATATCATAGAAATTGAAAAAGTTTTTTATTTATTTTTAATCGCAATAACAAGCAAGTGTTTTTCTTTTTTTTTTCAAAATTCAAAAATCTTTTTATTTATGATTCGTTGGAACAAAAGGGCGGGCCCGGCTAAGTACTGACCAGGCCGGGCCGTGAAACTAAAAAGCCCCTTCGGACGAAATCACGAAATCAAAAAATAATACTATGACGGGCGTTTTCAAGCCTTATTTTTTATAATGTAACATAGTATTATCCTTTTTCAATTGGGAGGAGAGATGGCTGAGTGGACTAAAGCGTCGGATTGCTAATCCGTTGTACGAGTTTTTCGTACCGAGGGTTCGAATCCCTCTCTTTCCGTTTTTGTTGATGACTTGGTATTTTCTTTCGAATTTATCGCGAGCTCTTTTTTTATTTAATTAATAGTTAAAAATGAATAGTTAAAGAAGTTTAAGGATGTGGAATAGATAAAATCTTACTAATAACAGTTTAAAATCAAGCAAAGAAAACAAAAACCTTATCTTTTATTCTTCACGTCCAGGATTACGTCCTGGATCATTAGACAGGAATCCGAAGATAAAGAGAGAAACAAAGAATATCACTACCGTGTAAACAAATAGTTTGAGAGTAAGCATTACACAATCTCCAAGATTTTTTTTAGGAAAAAAGAGAATAGATTCTCCACTTTTATACCGCATACCCTACTTTTTTATTTTGACACCAAGAAATGCAGTGGGGTGATCCGGATTTGTCGCGGTTGTACAATAATTTCAATATTTGAATTGAGAGTGTAGGACTTATCTGATCTTATCAATTCGTAGAATTTTTTTTTTTTCGAATAAATCATGAATTTATCTGGGACTTTATTAAAAATATCATCGAAAACTTACAGCAGCTTGCCAAACAAAGGCTAAGAGAAAAAAGAACAGAGGTATTACTGGCATAATATCTACAATTGGATTCAAAAAAGCGTAGGCTTCGGGCAATTTGGCGACGAAAAAATTACTGGAAAAAAGAGCAGAATTAAGGTAGATACAGATTAAACTAAATATATTAAGCATAACAAACATTTTGTTTTGGGGATAATTGTATTTATTTTGATTGAGTTATTAATAAATTGAGTTTTTTATTATTATAAATATGTTATTTTTTTTATTATTATAAATATGTTATTATTGATAGAAGAAAGAAAATGAATAAAAAGAAAATAAGATAGACCAAAAAACTTTCTTTGATTTGAACTCACCCAATCAAAAATCCTTCTATATCTCAAATCAAAAGAGAATAGAATAAATCATACTTTCGTACAATATCTTAATTGAATTATATGTAATGATCAATAAATTCAGTTTAATTCTATGTCTACATGTATAGTCTATATGTATAAAAATTCTAGTAATCCATTTTATAAATAATAGATATTTAGACTGGAGTTGACGAATAACCCGTACCAATATTAGTGTTTATTAGTGTCTAATAGAAAAAATGGGGCGTGGCCAAGTGGTAAGGCAACGGGTTTTGGTCCCGCTATTCGGAGGTTCGAATCCTTCCGTCCCAGATCATACCCCGTCTATGATTATTATTATATAATGTGATCATTATATTAATATATATTTAATATATATTAAATATATATCATAATATAATAAAATATATAAAAATAAAAATTGCCCTTTCGAACAGCCTTCTGTATTAAGAATAGAATATTGGTATAGAATGTGATTATTATTTCTTTTTTTAATAATCTGCGGAATCATATCTTTTTCACAAATTTAATCGAGTTCAAATAACACGCATATGAAATAGGAAATTTAATTCATTTGCGATTCGTTAAGTTAAATAGTACCTATTTTACAGATTTTACAGTATAAATATGAAAAAATAACAACATAAATTTTCAATCTTCCCTTACATCAGTGTTTTTTTATCTATCTTTTTTTACTCACAGATGGTTTAATCCAATATGGATTTCTCTCTCTCTTACTGATGATAAAAAACGAAAGGTCCTTGCTGGAAAACTTTATGTTATGCAAAATACATGTATCGGATAGGAAATTTTTCAATCAATTAAATCTTTGTAACGAACTCTTATGAGTTCTTGGTACTTGAAGAAGTGTGAAATTGTTGAATTTATCCTATCACTATTACGTTACTTGAAGATACAGATTCAAAATAACTTGTTTATTCGTGTTATATTAGTTATAATTAGTTAACTAATTTTATTTTTACAATCAAAATATTCTAAATTTGAAAATTTAGAAAAAAAAATTATTTCTATTTTCTAGAATTTCCAATATTTAATTCTATTAATCTAAAAAAATAGGGTTAAATAGATTACTATGTACCGACCGAACCAATGATTATTCATGATTCCATAATTGAATCAATTACATATGGGTTCCAAACCGAAGGAATGTTATGGTAAAACTTCGTTTAAAACGATGTGGTAGAAAGCAACGTGCGACTTGAAGGACATGATCAGCTGTGGAGTCTTACATCCACCATTTTTTTATATATTATATAGGAATGAAAGTGCTCTTGGCTCGACATCATTTGTTCTGTTCCGCTGGAACCCTCTTTTTTTTGGGGGGGGGTGATGTAATATAGTACAGGATGGAGCTCGAGTAGAAAGATTTTTTTTCAGGGGCAATAATCTAGGGTTAGTATCAATCAATAAATTGGAACAACTTCGTAAGTATATTTTCGATACATAAACCGAAAAGGTCCTATTCGAGAAAATTTCCAATTCAAAAGGAAGGTGTATTACGCAGGAATCAACCATTCGTATGATTCTTTGACAGAAAGAAATCACAAAAAATGATATGTTGCTGCCGTTTTGAAAGGATTTAAAGATCACCGAAGTAATGTCTAAACCCAATGATTCAAGGCAAAGATCCTGGAACAAGTAAATACCTTTTTCAATTGTCTTAACAACTAGATCAGAATGAAGAATCAAAATAGATTCTAAAGGAGACAGACAATAAAAGGGTTAGAGACCACTCAATAAATGAAATATCTAAAAGGGTTCTCTTTTGAGTTATTTCAGAGTTATCCAACTTGAGTTATGAGGGTGCAAATACGACTAATTTTCTTTTTTGTTGGGTAAGAATAAGAAAAAAAAAAGTACTTAAATCAATAGTCTAATTAATTTGATGATTTTATGGATATATTTGATATTGTAATTCGATACATAGACATAATTTCTAATTTTCTCGAGCCGTACGAGGGGAAAACTTCTTATACGTTTCTAGGGGGGGGTATTGTTCATCTATCCCAATGAGCCATTTATCGAATCGTTGCAATTGATGTTCGATCCCGACGAGAGGGAAGAGATCTTCGGAAAGTGGGTTTTTATGATCCGATAAAGAATCAAATCTATTTAAATGTTCCTGCTATTCTAGATTTCCTTGAAAAAGGCGCTCAACCTACAGGAACTGTTCATGATATTTCAAAAAAGGCGGGGGTTTTTACGGAACTTCGCCTTAATCAACAAACAAAATTCAATTAATGAAATAAAATAGAAAAAAGAAGGTGTGGATGACTTGTATATAGCTTTGTATAACCCTTTCTTTGCTAGTTCCTCTTTTGTTCTATTCATATCATACTTCCGTTTAGTATTGTTACTTTTAGTATTGTTACTATAGAATGGTGTCGTTTATTTATAACGACAAAAAATGGATTTCGATTTTATTGATATAATAATGGATATAATAATGGATCCAATAATATTAAATAGAAATCAAATAGTATAGAAAAAGATCAAGTGAATAAATAAGAAATGACGTAGAAGTAATTGGGTCTATAGACATAAAAATTTGCATTACCGTCAATGGGGTGATTTTCGTTGGAACTCTATGAACAAAAAAAAACAAAGGACTAAACCTGTTTATTTTAGTTATTGAATAAACCTCATTTTTTTCTACTTCTCCCCCGTCTTCCTTAATTTAGTCTTCCACCTATATTATATATTTATATATAGTGCCAATCCAACACAAGTCCTTAGTTTTTTTATTTCAATTAAAATAATTTTAATTTGATTAATTTTAATTGATTGAAATCAGAATTGTTAGTTCGATTTAGAATTTGTTTTATCTTTTGTATGCTTTTATCAATATTCATATTGACAACAGTGTATCAAATAAATATAATCCGATCGTGGATAAATGGATCCATTTATCCCTGTTCCATAGATTTAATTTAATTCAAATAATGGGTTCTTGGATTTTCTGTCATACAAGAAGTCTTTTTTGATTAAGATTAAAATCAATAAAACTCGATATATACTAATTAATGGATAATATAAGAGACAATAGGCGGTCTATAAATATTTGAAAATCTTTGACTTTATCCCTATTTTATCTTTTATCTGAGAATTTTTTGTATTTTCGTCGGATTTGTTCATTTTTATTATGTTCAGAGTGGGTTAGAATTTTTTTTTTTCATTTTTTTTTTTTTTTAATGGTTTGATTGCGTTGTGCCATTCAATTTCGTTATTTATTGGGATTCTGATTGTATCTACACATTCTAATTAGTTTTTGGGGGTTGCTAACTCAACGGTAGAGTACTCGGCTTTTAAGTGCGGCTAGCATCTTTTACACATTTGTATGAAGCAACAGATTCGTCCATACCATCGGTAGAGTTTGTAAGACCACGACTGATCCTGAAAGGAATGAATGGAAAAAGCAGCATGTCGTAGCAATGGATAATTCTGAGAATATTTCATTCTTACTGAATAGGTCCCCAATCTTATTTCAATTGTTTAAATTCGTGGTGTCTAACAATTTTTTAAAAAGAATCTTTTGGGGGGTCGAGTGAATAAATGGGTAGAGCCTTACTATAAGGTTCCAATTATAGGGAAATAAAAAGTAACGAGCTTCTGTTCTTCATTTTTGAATGATTACCCCATCTAATTAGACGTTAAAAATATATTAGTGCTTAATGCGGGAAAGGCTTTTCTGATGAGTGGATTAGAAATTTCTTATGAGTCCTAACTATTAGCTATTCCCCTTTATGGGGTAGAGATAAATGTGTAGAAGAAGGCAGTATATTGATAAAGAGATTTTCTTTTTCAAAATCAAAAGAGCGATTGGATTGAAAAAATAAAGGACTTCTAACTATCTTGTTATCCTATAAATGAACATAAGGGGCTAGAGAGTCCGTTGATGAGTTTGACTTGTTTCCGAGGTATCTAGTTTTTTCTTACTATAAATACCTTGTTTTGACTGTATCGTACTATGTATCATTTGATAACCCAATAAATTACCTATTTCTTTTCTGGTTCAAATCGAATTTTAAATGGAAGAATTTCAAGGATATTTAGAATTAGATAGATCTCAGCAACATGACTTCCTATACCCACTTATCTTTCGGGAGTATATTTATGCACTTGCTCATGATCGTGGTTTAAATAGATCCGTTTTGTTGGATAATGTAGGTTATGACAAGAAATCTAGTTTACTAATTATAAAACGTTTAATTAGTCGAATGTATCAACAGAATCATTTTATTATTTCCGTTAATGATTCTAATCAAAATCGATTTTTGGGGTACAACAAAAATTTGTATTCTCAAATGATATCGGAGGGATTTGCAGTCATTGTGGAAATTCCGTTTTCCCTAAGATTAGTATCTTCCTTAGAGGAGACAGAAATCGTAAAATCTTATAATTTACGATCAATTCATTCAATATTTCCTTTTTTCGAGGACAAATTCCCACATTTAAATTATGCATCAGATGTACTAATACCCTACCCCATTCATCTGGAAATCTTGGTTCAAAACCTTCGCTACTGCGTGAAAGATCCCTCTTCTTTGCATTTATTACGGCTCTTTCTTCACGAGTATTATAATTGGAATAGTCTTATTACTCCAAAAAAATCTATTTTTGCAAAAAGTAATCCAAGATTATTCTTGCTCCTATATAATTCTTATGTATGTGAATACGAATCCATTTTACTTTTTCTCCGTAACCAATCTAATCATTTACTATTAACCTCTTCTGGGATCTTTTTTGAGCGAATATTTTTTTATGAAAAAATAAAATATCCTGTTGAAGAAGTCTTTGCTAACGATTTTCCGGCCACCTTATGGTTCTTCAAGGATCCTTTTATGCAGTATGTTAGATATCGAGGAAAATCTATTCTGGCATCAAAAGAGACTCCTCTTCTGATGAATAAGTGGAAATATTATCTTGTCAATTTTTGGCAATGTCATTTTTATGTATGGTCTCAACCAGGAAGAATCCATATAAACCAATTATCCAAGCATTCCCTTGATTTTTT